TCAATATAATTCCCAGGAGTAAGCGCTATAGCCTGTTTCCAATATTCAGCGGCTTGATCAAACCAAGCCTCCGCAATTGCAGAATCCCCCTGTCGAATGGCCTGTTCTCCACGGTCGGAATAGGCGGTCAATTCCTTCCCTTGGAACCGTACTTGAGAGTTTTCTAACTCATACGGCTCGGCAGTCAATTCTTTTGGCGTCTACCCGAGCCCTAATATATAAATATATATCTATATATAACTGAATGGGATTTCTCATAGATCTATTTGATTTTTCTCAGGTTAACGTTAACCAACAAAACCAAAAGAGGTTAATTACATGAGTTTCAAACTTGACTTTTGATTCAATTAATAATCAGTCTTATCTTTTCTCCTACCTTCAGAAAAAAAGTATAGGCATTTTGAAACCCTCATTAGAATTTTCTGAAAGGTAACTATCTCGCTTTCATTTTATATAGATATATAGAATCCTTGAAAAAGACTTCTTCCTCATAAAACAAAGACTTACTCTCCTTGGGATCTGATGCTACACCGCTGCTCAATACCTTAGGGGATCGGCTCTATTACATAAGTTGATTCCTAATTTTTATCTCATAAAATGAGATAAATAAGCAGTTTTTATTGTATCGCCCAAACCTTGTAAATTGATCTTTACGGTGCTTCCGCTATCAATTAGATCTTTTATCCATAGAAAACAATATTTAGGCATATATATATTTCTTCATATTTCGAAGTTTCTTTCTTTGCTACAGCTGATAAAAATCGTTTTTTGGACGATGCAATATGTAGAAATCCTGCTTTTTTTAGTCTTTATTGTCGTATTTGCCCTTTCCTTTTATTTCTTTCTATAGTGGAGATAGTCGCACGTAATGACAGATCACAGCCATATTATTAAAAGCTTGTGGTAAGAAGGGGTTTCGTTCTAGTGCCCGAAAATAGTATTCTAAAGCTTTCGTATGTTCTCCGTTACTTGTGTGGATAAGGCCTATGTTATAGAGTATATAGCTTCGATCATAGGGATCAATTTCTAGTCGCATAGCTTCATAATAATTCTGTAACGCTTCCGCATAATTGCCTTCGGATTGAGCCGACATTCGTTACGGTCGTCATTCAATTCAAAAAATTCTCCGTTCCAAAACCGTACGTGAGATTTTCACCTCATACGGCTCCTCCTTTATTTTATGTGCATAATGAAAATAATCCAGAATCCGTGGAATTAAAGGTCGAAATATTGTCATTATGAACTCAGCGGGGCTAATGTTTTTACAAGAAATCTCTAGCCAACCTTCTTGCAAAAGATCCTTTCTTAACATCAAGCGTGCTGGTACTAGATAAAAATGTAAACTCCAACAATTTCTTTGTTCTCGACGCCTTTTAATTTCCAGGAATTAGTCACTTCAACAGTCTTCGATGGTTATATGGGTATCCAAAGTACGAACGAGATGGATGTTTGTTGTCCCAACCATTTCTTTTTTTCCCGATCCCGATAAGGAAAAGGAGCGCTTTATAACTTATAACAAAGTTTTTGTTTTGTTGATTCCTAGGCGTAGTGCTCCTTCCGCTATGCCGCCTATTGATACTAGTGTAGTAGGATTGAACCGCAATACAGATCGATGATCTATAGGTCTAACCTTTCGCTCAATACTAGAATAAACAATTCAAGCATCTGAGGTTGCATTAATCGGGGATACACGACAGAAGGAATTGCTTTATGTTATAAACTTCACCTTCAACCAGCGTCGATTTTTTTTATTTCAATAGTCTTTTTTTTTATTCCGAATCATGTGTCTTTTTCCTAAGGCCCAGAGCGGTAAAGTCAAAATAATCAAATCGCACCATCTCTGTAATAAGTAAATGCCTCTTTTTCTCCTGAAGTTGTCGGAATTATTCGTAATAAGATATTGGCTACGATTGAAAAGGTCTTATCAATAAAATTTCCATTTATCCGCGATCTAGGCATAGGTAAAAAAAAATCCATTCTATAACTCTTTTCATTACCTCTCGTGAAAAAATGATCTCACAAACAAAGGAAATAAATGTACAGTACGAAATAACATAAAAGTAAACCTATTCAAAAAGGGATATGACTTTCTACTTCAATTTTTTTTGAAGCTTTGACAGAAAAAAATCAATATTTGAACCTAATTTGATTTCATACAAATGAAATTTATTAGTATAAAAATAAACTATAATATAAGAATAAAATCAAAGGGAATTATTCTGATTTCGTCGAAGTTGAAGAATCGAAGAATTTATTCTACGGATTAGGATAGATTTGGAAAATTCGAAAAGCTTTGATTAAATTTCAATTATGATATGATCAAAATAGGAAAAAAATCGAATAATTGTTCTATGATGAAAATAGAAAATCTGCCCTTTTTATCTTTCGTGCATAGCAGGTATACACTATATAATAAAAAAAATCCCTGAGATGCTTTAGGAATTTTTAATAGATCCGCAGGGTAAAAGGTATTCATTAAACATAGTCTAAAAAATAAAAT